AATCCCCAACGAAAGATACACACTATTCCGTCTTTTCTATCAAATCGATCATAACCACTACCTACATTCCACGAAATTGTGCACCATAAATAGGAGCTAATAAAAAGACCCGCGATTCCGTAGAAAGACATCACAATTCCTTGTGGAAAAAAAACTATTTCCTGAGACGGAAATAAAGATATCAAATTTCTACCAAGATAACTCGAGGTTCCAACCAACAAGAATCCTAATGAACCTAAAAAAAGGATAACAGCCCAGCAGAAATTACTTGTTTTTCGAGCCCCCGTTATAGGTTCTATCCATATATGTTCTGATCGACAACTCATACTTGATCCAGTTGATTTTTTTGGAATTGAGAGAATACCCCAAATGAATTTGACTTTAGTCCTTTTTTTCCGAAGTAACTCGCATCAACTAGCACTAGTTTGATGTGATCCTTTAGGAGTAATTCATTAAATTCGTTAGATCTAAACTAATAACATACCCTTCATATGATCCCACTAAAGATAGCCAAATAGATATAGATAGACCAACTTTACAATTCAGCTATCCGTCAATTCGGGTCTATTTGAAAATAGCTAGAATCCATTGATCCCTATAGCATTTTATGGAGACATAAGAGTTTTTCGGCGGAAGCCGCTTATACCATATTTTGCTAAATAGATATCTGTGTTATGATACAAGCGTCAGTTTTGAAAAAAAAATAGATGAGATTTTGTGCCATCGGCTCTAAACAATCTTGTTTTTTTGAACATGAAGAAATAAAGAAGCCATTGCGATTGCCGGAAATACTAGGCCTACTAAAGGCACCAAAACAGAGGGAAAGTTAAGAGTTGTCATAGAATGGGTACCTCGATTTACTATTTGTACCTGTTATTATTATTTATATTTTATATTTATAATATAAAGATATCTTATTATATATAAAGATATCTTATTATAATTTGATAATTCTAAATTGGAATTATTATTACTTAATAGTTATTAAGTATAAATATAAGTATCTATCTAAGTGAGTAGATAATGTAGTTTTTGATCTTTCTACATGAAAGATTTGAAAGGATATGGATGAGATATTATTTTCTTCATTTTTTGCTCTTGTCTTCGAATTTCATTTACTAAGCAAAAAGTTTCTTAAAAATGAATTCTATTTATATTTATAATTATATTTAATGAAGGGTTTGTTAGAATCCCATCCATCAGGGATTCTTAGTCAAAATAGGATTATCGTAAGATATAAAAAAAGAAAAAATTCTATATTTTATAGATTTTCATTATATATGACGAGAAGAGTAGATTTTTTTGATTTGCCTAATTTCACGAAAATAAGAATTTCATCTTTTATCTTGTTAATAGAGGCTTCTTGATCAATAATTAGGAATACAGAAAAAGGGGCGGATTTTCTGTGACTTTTTTAGATCTTATGCCAACAAAGAAAACCCCATTCGTCTAATTTTAACTTGGATTCCGATAAACTAATTACTTGTTTGCTCAAAATAATTGAACTTAATGTTCTAATTTTGATTCAAAGGAAAGAAAGTGTGTAGTTGAAATAACTCACTCAGATTTTGATTCAAAGGAAAGAAAGTGTGTAGTTGAAATAACTCACTCAGAACGCTTTTTAAAGGATTACGTGGTACGATTAGATCGAATAAGCCCTTCTCGAATAAATACTCGGCCGTTTGTGAACCCTCGGGTACTGTTTTATTCAATGTTTGTTCAATTACTCTTTTACCCGCAAAAGCAATGTAGGCATTGGGTTCGGCAATAATGATATCCCCCAACATACCAAAACTAGCTGTCACCCCACCGGTAGTAGGAGATGTAAGAATTGGTACATAGAATAACTTTTTATTTGATTGATAATCATATAAAGCAGAAGATATTTTAGCCATTTGCATCAAGCTCAAACTTCCTTCTTGCATGCGTGCCCCTCCGGAAGCACACACTATAATAAGAGGTAGAAATTCTTTAGTAGCGTATTCAATCAAACGGGTAATTTTCTCCCCGACTACGGATCCCATACTACCTCCCATAAACTGAAAATCCATAACCCCAATTGCTACGGTAATACCGTTTAGTTTCCCTCTGCCTGTTTGAACAGCCTCGGTTAATCCTGTCTGTCTTTGATAAGAATCGATACGATTTTGATAAGGCTCCTCCTCCGAATTAAATTCAATGGGATCCAGAGAGACCATGTCTTCATCCATAGGCTCCCAAGTGCCCGGATCGATCAAAAGTTCGATTCTATCTAAACTACTCATTTTCAAATGATATCCACATTGTTCACAAAGATGCATCTTTGATTTAAAAAATTTCTTATAATTTAATCCATAACAATTTTCGCATTGAACCCACAAATCCCGGTATTGTTGAGTTACACCCATATGAGTAGAACTTTCTTGTATAGTTTGATCAATCGTTCTGATATCCTCGTTTTGACTACTATTTCCACTTTTACTACAAATGGAACTAGAAATGTAATTGTTACTGGAATTGT